TTGACGAAGTTCTATTTACTCAACAAATTTTCCCCTCCTCTTTTGTTTGTCCACCACTTTTTATAGTATATGTAATTATTAATTATTGTAATAGAATTTATAATATAATAATTAATACAATACGCAATAACTTCAAAAAACGTTCTGATACATCTGTAAAAAACAGAAACTAACACTAGGAATGTTTGACGAACAGTATAAAGAATCATTATTATTTCGACACAAGAAAAGGATTTTTCACACCCCTTTTCTTGTGTCGAAGACTAGGAAGACGAATAAACCCTCCCAGAAATATTTGCTCCCTTCATTTATATTTATCCGTTCTATTTCCCGTTTACTTTTGGATAGGATCTAGCCAAAGTGAAATGTATTAGAATGAAATGCATTTTTTACATTTCAATCTGACAATAGCAACATAGCACCAATTTTGAAAAAAAAAAAGAAGGGGTCAAGTCAAATAGTCTTTCTATATACTATGTCTAGGAATGTCGTACAAGGAATTCCCGGCATCTCATAGAAAAAGAGTCTAAAAGAACAAAATTCTTTTTCTAATTTCATTTTTTATCATAGATAATTGCTAATGCTTTTTACAAACTTGATGTCGATAAATACGCCAGTCTAGAAATTCATTTCGGACAATTGAACCTTCTCGAACTGTTTCTTTTTAAGAACCAAAAAGATTTGTGCCAAAATCACAGATGCGAAGAAGAACAAAAGACCTTGTACACGTAATGGATCTTGAAGTACTATTTCTGCATCTCCCTGACCAAATCCGCCCACATTAGGATTACTTGTCAACGGTTGATCCAATTTGATAGATTCACCTTCTGAAACAAGAAGTTCTGGCCCCGGAGGGATAATATCAACCACTTGACGTCCATCGGATGCATCCGCTATGGTTATTTCGTATCCCCCCTTTTCTTTTCGTAGGATTTTGCTTACTATACCTGATGCTGTAGCATTATAAACTGTATTGTTACTCTTGCTCCCATCAGGATAAATTTGGCCCCTTCCTCTGTTTCCGCCTACGTATATAGGATATTTTAAGAAGTGAATGTCTTTCTTAGTGGCGGGGTCGGGGGAAAGAATAGGAAAGGTGATTTCACTATATTTCTGACCAGGAACAGGGCCTATGACAAGAATATTTTTTTGGTTGGGGCGATAACTCTGAAAAGACAGATTGCCCATCTTTTCTTTTATCTCGGGGGAAATACGATCGGGAGGGGCTAATTCAAAACCCTCTGGTAAAATAAGAACAGCCCCTACATTCAAACCCCCCTTTTTACCATTAGCAAGAACTTGTTTTAGTTGCATATCATAGGGAATTCGAACAACTGCTTCAAATACAGTATCGGGAAGTACCGCTTGCGGAACCTCAATATCCACTGGTTTATTAGCTAAATGGCAATTGGCGCATACAATACGTCCAGTGGCTTCTCGTGGATTTTCATAACCCTGCTGTGCAAAAATGGGATATGCATTTGAAATGGATGTACGAGTTATGATATATATCATGAGCGATATGGAAATAGATCGAGTAATCTGTTCCTTTATCCAAGAAAAAGTATTTCTAGTTTGCATGGTCCAACCATTGATCCCGAAAATTTCTACAATAAATTGGGGTAGGTCACTAATGGAGTTTCCTATCCACGATTCTGTTATTTACTGGAATAATAATAATTTGACTGGATTAATATATAGGAATATAGGATGAATCTCCGGGATGGGTAGAAATATAAAGTTTTTTTCAATGCTTTGCTTATGTACAACTGCAAAGTAATAAGAAACATTATAATTAGATTAGGTAGAGAATTTTTCAGTCATTCATTGAATGATAAATCACTACAAGTGACGGAGATACGCGATTTAAATAACGGAAAATCCAATATTTTAAAATTGTATCTAGAATGACTGGAAAAGTGGAAACAAGGCCAGATATAATTTGATCATTATGAACAAATCCAAAATCCTTGTAGACAAAGCCAATCAGCAGTTCCCAACCATGGGGAGAATGAAATCCGATACATAAATCAGTTAATAAAAGAAGAGAAAAAGCTTTTATTGTGTCACTTAAGTTATATAGGAATTCCTGAGCCCAAGAGTTAAGAATAACAAGTTCTTTATTACCCAAAATAGAATAACCACTTAGAATAATGAAACAGATTATATTTGTCGAGAAGTGCAAAATCGTATGAATACGACCCTCATTGTGTATCTTGATTAATTGGATTGTTTCTTTGTGAATTCCTATACGAAGGTTTTGTAGATGTGTCTCCGAGTATTCCTTGATCATTTCCTCTAAGAGGAGGAGTTCCTTTAATTCTTTGAATTTTTCTAGAATACTATTTTCTTCAATATCATTCAAAAAAGTTTCGGATTGCCTAGTATTCCACCAATTTGTAATCCATGATTCCAGACTTTTTTGAAATGAGAGCGAAATCCACCAAGGCAAAAATACTATAGATGCAAGATAGAAAAGAGGAGTTAATGCTTTCTTTTTTGCCATTTTTTCATCTGTGAATTGTTAATGAATCTTATTCGTCGACTTTATGTAATCTAATATTTCTCTCACGCATCAGTTCTATTACAAGTTATCGAATCTATGAATCTATTCACTCTTTTTTATTATTATTTTTTTTTAATTGTTCCATATATGTCTGCTTTGACTCGAATGGATGTTCTGAAGAAATTTCAATTAAGTTATGTTATAGAAAAAGAGGATTCTTGCGTTTTTGCCCTCCTGCTGAGAAAGCATGCATTTGTCGGCTCATTTCTTAAAACACTTCAATTGGTACACGCAAGAAATAGGCCAATTCAGCAGCTTTTTGTTCCATTTCCCGTGGAGTAAAATTCTCATCAGTACGAGTCAATGGAATGGCTCCCTGGCCTTTGATATCCATATAAAGGACACGACGAGCATAAATACCCTCTTTAACTTCTACTCTGACGGACTGAATATCTTTTATAAGAAATCGGAGGAAGACCCGACGATTTTTTCCAGGAAATCCCCAACGAAAAATACACACTATTCCGTCTTTTCTATCAAATCGATCATAACCACTACCTACATTCCACGAAATTGTGCACCACAAATAAGAGCTAATAAAAAGACCCGCGATCCCATAGAAAGACATCACAATTCCTTGTGGAAAAAAAACGATTTCCTGAGACGGAAATAAAGATATCAAATTTCTACCAAGATAACTCGAGGTTCCAACCAACAAGAATCCTAATGAACCTAAAAAAAGGATAACAGCCCAGCAGAAATTACTTGTTTTTCGAGCCCCTGTTATAGGTTCTATCCATATATGTTCTGATCGACAACTCATACTTGATCCAGTTGCTTTTTTTTGGAATTGAGAGAATACCCCAAATGAATTTTACTTTAGTCCTTTTGTTTCCGAAGTAACTCGCATCAACTAGCACTAGTTTGATGTGAACCTTTAGGAGTAATTCATTAAATTGGTTAGATCTAAACTAATAACATACCCTTCGTATGATCTCACTAAAGATAGCCACATGCATATAGATAGACCAACTTTACAATTCAGCCGTCCGCCAATTCAGGTCTATTTGAAAATAGCTAGAATATAGCATTTTGGGAGATTTTCGTCGGAAGACGCTTATACCATATTTTGCTAAAAGGATATCTGTGTTATGATACAAGCGTCAGTTTAAAAATGAGATTTTGTGCCCTCGGCTCTAAACAATCTTGTTTTTTTGAACATGAAGAAATAAAGAAGCCATTGCGATTGCCGGAAATACTAGGCCTACTAAAGGGACCAAAACAGAGGGAAAGTTAAGAGTTGTCATAGAATGGGTACCTCGCTTTACTATTTGTACCTGTTATTATTATTTAGATTTTATATTTATAGAATATAAAGATATTATATATAAGGATATCTTATATCTTATTATAAGTATAATTTGATAATTCTAAATTGGAATTATTATTACTTAATATCTGTCTAATCTATTCTAATTCTAAATGAGTATATAATGTAGTTTTTCATCCCTCTACATGAAAGATTTGAAAGGATATGGATCAGATATTATTTGATTCATTTTTTTCTCTTGTCTTCAAATTTAATTTACTAAGCAAAAAGTTTCTTAAAAATGAATTAGATTCTATTTATTTAGTTTTATATATTAAAGGGTTTGTTAGAATCCCATCCAGCAGGGATTCTTAGTCAAAATAGGATTATCGTAAGGTATAGAAAGATAAAATTCTATTATTCCGATAAACTAATTACTTGTTTGCTCAAAATAATTCAACTTCATGTTCTAATTTTGATTCAAAGGAAAGAAAGTGTGTAGTTGAAATAACTCACTCAGAACGCTTTTTAAAGGATTACGTGGTACGATTAGATCGAATAAGCCCTTCTGGAATAAATACTCAGCCGCTTGTGAACCTTCGGGTACTGTTTTATTTAATGTTTGTTCAATTACTCTTTTACCCGCAAAGGCAATGTAGGCATGGGGTTCGGCAATAATGATATCCCCCAACATACCAAAACTAGCTGTCACCCCGCCGGTAGTAGGAGATGTAAGGATTGGTACATAGAATAACTTTTTATTTGATTGATAATCATATAAAGCAGCAGATATTTTAGCCATTTGCATCAAGCTCAAACTTCCTTCTTGCATGCGTGCCCCTCCGGAAGCACACACTATAATAAGAGGTAGAAATTCTTTAGTGGCGTATTCAATCAAACGGGTAATTTTCTCCCCAACTACGGATCCCATACTACCCCCCATAAACTGAAAATCCATAACCCCAATTGCTACGTTAATACCGTTTAATTGCCCTATACCTGTTTGAATAGCCTCGGTTAATCCTGTCTTTCTTTGATAAGAATCGATACGATTTTTATAAGGCTCCTCCTCCGAATGAAATTGAATGGGATCCAGAGAGACCATGTCTTCATCCATAGGCTCCCAAGTACCCGAATCAATCAAAAGTTCGATTCTATCAGAACTACTCATTTTCAAATGATATC